CGGATATACCTAATGTCTTTTCTCTTCTTTTATTGCCCTCCTGTCGTCAATTGACAGTTGACAGTATTATTTATATATATATATAATTTGATATGACTTTGATATGATTTAGGGCTCAATATAATTCCCAAATCAGACTTTGGTAAATCATTTTTTTTTGCATCTCCTGCTCTGCTGATTCAGAGGTACCGTCTCTTGGATCCAATGCAAAACTCTTTCTGAATGAGAGAGATAAAGACGAGAAAGACCAATGAAATAAAGTTGAAAGATTGTATAGTTTAATGGTAAAGTTTGATTACCATTAACCCCCAGAAAAGTTAACGAGTTTTTCGGTTTGATTCATATCCTATTCATCTTCTAAAGGTGTCCCTCGGCTGATTTATATTAAGTTAAGGTGGCCTTAGGCCTTATTCCCTATTGTATTTGTATTGTGTAGTGCTTTTTGATTTCCTAAAGGTGGCCATAGGCCCCTATGGTCCATTGGTGCCCCTATGGTCCAGTGGTTACGACCTCTCTCTTTCACGGAGAAAACGAGGGTTCAAGTCCCTCTAGGGGTATACCAAGACCGTAGGAGTAGGATTTTATCAAAAGTGAAATGTATTTGTCAAGTCCGCCTGGGAGACGAAAGGAAGTTGATTATGGAACGTCTAATTAGGCGTTGGGTCGATGCCCGAGTGGTTAATGGGGACGGACTGTAAATTCGTTGACAATATGTCTACGCTGGTTCAAATCCAGCTCGGCCCAAAAATTCGCCAATCTACTATCAGATGGTAGAACCCTCTTGTTCTTAAGAAATACCTGATAAGAGAGAATAAAAAAGAATCCAAATTTTCTGTTAGATCTCTTCTTATTTCCCTGGGATTGTAGTTCAATAGGCAAGAGCACCGCCCTGTCAAGGCGGACGTTGCGGGTTCGAGCCCCGTCAGTCCCGACGGATCCAATAAGTACATCAATTCACCTCTCCATTTTATGTGAAATGAAAGAAGGGACAGAGATCATAATTTAATTCCGAAGGGGTTTCCCCTCTTTTTTTCAGGATTCTGTCGAAGAAAAAACCCTAAAATAAAATGAAAATAACTAAAATAGTGAAGTTGATAGAATATTCCATCTTTTCTCCCGCGACTCATCTTTCTCATACTTCTTTGTCTTCCAAAGAAAATTGGATCATTCAAATTTACAACCTAATTCCTCTCTTTTTCCACTTCGCTTATATTTTTTGTTGGCGTTTTGTAGTTAATGGAAACGGACGAGGATACTTCATTTGATGGTTCTATACGGAAGACCTAAGGTAGGTTATAGAAAAGAAAGAACAGAAAAGAAGGATAAATAAAGGAATTTTTGATTGGTCCGGGAATCCAATCTTGGATTCGGTATGGATAAAAGATCTTCGTATGTTATACTATTCAATTCTTGACGACGAATTAATTTAATAGCTCAGATATTGTTATTCATGATATTGATCCGATTCAAGATCATCGATAGGTAATGCATTCATTGAATTGACAGGTGAAAGATTTATCATCTCTATGGGATTAAATCCCGAGTTATTGTGAAATAAAAAAACGATGAGATTGAGATTATGGAAGTAAATATTCTTGCATTTATTGCTACTGCACTGTTCATTTTAGTTCCTACTGCTTTTCTACTTATCATTTACGTAAAAACAGTCAGTCAAAATAATTAATTACTTGAAATGAAACTTGACTTCTGAGTTCTTATCAATAGTTGAAGAAATCAAATCAAAAGAATTATTTTTTTGCGTCTTAAATGAAATCAACGGGCTATAATGAGCGGCATTCTATGAGATCCGAGAGTATGGTAAGAAATTTCTTTCTTACCATACTCTCTATTAGTGTTTATAGTAGTGTATAAAGTTGTACTTTACTTTCTAATAAAGTTGGTATACTATATTAGCTTCTATCTTCAATATATGTAGTGATTAATCCATATATGGAATTAACGTAGGACCCAATTCTATTTCTTTCTGAAATAATTGTTTTACTGTTATATAATACATTTCTCCACTAGAATCCAATGGAATTTCGAAATGAATAAATTTTGATTTTAAAATTATTTCAATTCAAATAAAAAATAAAAAATGCGTTGCAGAACGATCTATAAAACAATTGATACCGTTTCATTCCTAAACTAAATTAGTAGTGCTTCTAAAGTCCACTTCTTCCCCATACTACGAGTGAAAGGGAAAATGTAAAGACTACCATTAAAGCAGCCCAAGCGAGACTTACTATATCCATGTCAATTATGTCCCTTATCTTTATGATAGAAATATTCCATTATTGTATTGCTCACTAATAATAGTAGAATCCATGGTCCAGAGTCAAAAAGGGATTCTGGCCGAACACTATTGATGAACCAATCAAATAAATCCATTTCTAAAAAATTCCTATATGATTTCTAATCGGGAAAGACTAAACACAACTAAAATACACAATGACGCTACAAAGGAATGTTACTAATGGAACATATAGTAATAAAAAAAGAGGGCCCATTCTTTGTTGCCCTTCAAAGTACAAATAGATCAATTGCTATCTATTACATACTTTTATTTCCTAATAGTATATTATACTCTTGACGAGGGGTTTCAAAAAAAATAATAATTTTTTTTTTTCACTTTTTCTATAAAAAAGTAAATTATCCATCCAATCTCAATCTAATAGTGATTGAATGCCTGAACACTCAGAGATTCTCGCGAGTCTATATATGTAGATTACATAAAGGACTTTCCACAACTAGTTAGCCGCCGGCTATGCCAATGAAATTCAAGACCCAATCAGTAGACATTACATTAGCAGTAGAAGGAAATCGGGAAGTCTTGCTTCGACCATTATAATATAATCTTTCTTTGAATTTTAGATTGAAAGATTTCCAATCTTTTACAAAATCCCCAGAACAGATGTTTAGAATCAACCAAGTATCAACAATCGCCTTATTCTGTTCTGTTGGGTAAAATTTGGGTGATTTATATCAGCAGATAATCCATTTTGATTCGTTTGTTGATGAGGCGGCACCCGGATTTGAACTGGGGAAAAAGGATTTGCAGTCCCCCGCCTTACCACTCGGCCATGCCGCCAAAACGATACACAATAAGATAAAATTTTCTGGGTTGGATTACTAAACTTTAGTTTATTGTACTTGCATCCCTTTTTTAATTTCATCCTTTTTTTTCTAAATTTATAAAAATTCTAAAAGAAACCCTTTTCCCCTTTTGTTTGACCACCCCTTCGATTGATTGTATAGTATCTCAAAACATACAATGTCGAAAAACTTCCCCTCACTTTTCTATTGAAAAATCAAATGTATATTTTCATTCAAAAAAGCCAAAATTTATGACAAAACAAATGGGAACCATTAACTATTCGTTGACTGAGAATTCCTGAATGATTCTTGGATTTGAATCTAAAATTGGGTTTGCCTAATGACATAAGAAACTACAAAACATACTTAATTGATTCTTAATCCTTTCAATTTCCATTATAACAAAAACGATAAGTATATGTAAACCCCACAATGGAAATTCTTACACAGATACCAAATTGGGTATCTTTTTTAGAGTATGTTTCCTATACCTATAAATATATGGAATTCGTTGGAACAAAAAAAGGCCCGGCTGGGTATTGACCGGGCCAGGCCCAAAAGGCACTTCGAACAAAATAAAAGCAAGAAGGTCTTCTTTATTTATCTTTCTATTTGGATCTTTCGAGCATCTAAATGGAATTGCTAATTATATAATAACGATAAAGACTGTGAAAGAAATACTTTCGTTAATCCTTACTTGATATGTAATGTAACATAGTAATTATCTTTTTCAATTGGGAGAGATGGCTGAGTGGACGAAAGCGGCGGATTGCTAATCCGTTGTACGAGTTATTCGTACCGAGGGTTCGAATCCCTCTCTTTCCGTTTCCGTTGATGACTTTCTATTTTTTTCTTTCAAATTTCGCAAACCCCTTTTGATTTTTTTACTAGTTAAACGTATGGAATATGAATATATAAAATAAAATCTTAAGAAAATTGTAAATCAAGCAAGAAAAACGAAATTTTTATTTTATTCTTCACGTCCAGGATTACGTCCTGGATCATTGGATAGGAATCCAAAGATGAAGAGAGAAACAAAGAATATTACTACTGTGTAAACGAAAAGTTTGAGAGTAAGCATTACACAACCTCCAAGATCATTTTTTGAAAAAGAAAAACGAGAAAAGATAATAGATCCTCCATTTTTATATCACATATCCTATTTTGACACCAAGAAATGAATTCTAGAAATAGAAAAGAATGTTCAGAAATTCAACTGAAGTTTAAATTTGTAATAAGAGTCTTTGATTATCACAAATCACTTTCATACCCACAATTAGATATTCTAAGGGACCCTAACCTAATAAGGTCTTTCGCCGGAAAAAGGATTAGAATCGGGAAATGGGGCGAGCCAAATTTATTGCGGCTAGCCAAGAATTTCAATGTTTGAATTGAAGGTTCATACTCCCAGACTTATTTGATCTTATCAATTGTTATAATTTTTCTCGAATAAATCATGAATTTTCTAGGATAGTATTCAAGATCTTATCGAAAACTTACAGCAGCTTGCCAAACAAAGGCTAAAAGAAAAAAGAACAGGGGTATGACTGGCATAACATCTACGATTGGATTCAAAAAAGCATAGGCTTCGGGCAATTTGGCGAAGAAAAGACTACTCGGATAAAGGGCAGAATTAAGACAGATCAAACTAAAGATATTAAGCATAACAGACATTTTGTTCGTCGAGATAATTGCATTTTGATTGAGTTATTTATATAAGGAAAAATGAAGAAAGTAAGGTAGACAAAAAACTCCTTCTTTTTCCGCTCAATCAAAAATACTCCAATTCTCAAAGGAGAATAGAAGAAATCATACTTTCATACAATATCTTAATTGAATTGTATGTAATGATCAATAAATTCAGTTGAATTCTAGATATACACATGTCAAAATCCTAGCACGAATCTATAATATATTCTATAAAGAAGAATAAAGAAGAAAGATTTTCTATAGATAGTTGGGCTGGAATTGACGAACACTTAATACCAATATTATTCTTTATTAGTATTAGTGTCCAATAAAAATATAAATGGGGCGTAGCCAAGTGGTAAGGCAACGGGTTTTGGTCCCGCTATTCGGAGGTTCGAATCCTTCCGTCCCAGAGCATATTGTATCCGAATACATCTTTTTTGTTCAACAAGGTTCTGTTTCAAGGTCTAATATTGGATAGAATATTATTCTTCTTTCTTTTTTGATTTTGAATGATTCTTTTCGGAATCATATCTCAGTTTTTCACAAACTGAACTAAATCGAGTTCAAATGACATGCAAATGTAACTGAATCCTTTTGTGATCCAGATAAAGATAAGATGGGACATAGATCACAGTTGCAGAAAGATTACTTAACCTCAGGTTAAACAAAATATGAAAATACATATAAAACGAGGAAGTGCTTAGCCTATGGGTATGTATTTTTATTCTATTTCAGTGACAATAGTCTTTCTATTTTTGTGAAAAAGAATTTGCATCCCTAAAATATTCAAATTTAAATATTTAACAATGAGATTTCTTTTTATTGTTCGATCTATTTAGCTTATTTGCTTTAAATCATTGACAATTCTATTCGAAAAGAAACAGAGATTCTTATTTCTTATGATAATCAAATGTAGGCTTTACTGTAAAAGTAAAACTTGACTCAAATAATGATGTCGAAGTAGGAAACTTTTTCAATTATCAAGATTTGTAATGATTCCTTATGGGTTGAATCTTTGAGAAGCTGGAAATGGGTCAGTCTATCTTATTGAGTCACTTGAACAGGCAGAGTCAAATAGAATTTATTTATTCGTGTTATTTCTGTTAGTTATGTTATTTCTATATTTAGATTTCTGGATATTTCTGTTAGATATTTTTTTGAGATATAGATTTATAGAAAAAATTTCCGTTCATACAAAAAAAGCCCGGGTCTTGCTAAGATTTCTTCAGAAAAAATATTTATTAGCTATGTAGCTAAGAAAAAATATAAATGACTATGTCTCTGTACCGACTGAACCAATGACTATTCATGATTCCATAATTGAATCAATTCCATACTGGTTCCAAATTAGAGGAATGTTATGGTAAAACTTCGTTTAAAACGATGTGGTAGAAAGCAACGTGCGACTTGAAGGACACGATCTGGTGTGGATTTTTATTCTTACATCCACCATTTTATTTTATATAGGAATGAAGGTGCTCTTGGCTCGACGTCGTTTGTTCTATTCTACTAGAACCCTTCTTTTTTTATTGGGTTGTAATGGAAATAGTTCATGATGGAGCTCGAGTAGAAAGTATTGATTAATTTCTCAGGGGCAACGATCTAGGGTTAATGCCAATCAATAAATTGGAACAACTTCGTAAGTATATCTTCGATATAGAAATCGAAAGGATCCGATTCGAGCAAATTTTCAATTCAAAAAAAATTGTTGGAACCGCAAAACTTTTTCGATCCACAGTGTATCGCGCACGAATCAACCGTCGGTATGATTCTAGAAAGAAATCACAAAAGGGGTATGTTGCTACCATTTTGAAAGGATTAAGAAGCACCGAAGTAATGTCTAAACCCAATGATTTAAAACAAAGATAAAGGATCCCAGAACAAGGAAACACCGCTTCAATTGTCTCACAGATCCGAATAAAGAATCCAAATAGATTTTCAACGAGACAAAAGGGGGGTTAAAGACCACTCAATAAAAAAATATCTTAATTTTATTTAATATATTTGATAATTATTGAACTTGAGTTATGAGTACAAATGATTTTTTAGTTTTCAGGAAGGAAGTTAAATAAAAATGACTATGAGTTAAATTATAGGCTAATTTCTTTTACGGATTCCTTTACTATTTATTATAATTTTATCCATAGACAAAACTTCAAATCATTTTTTCTCGAGCCGTACGAGGAGAAAACTTCCTATACGGTTCTAGGGGGGGGGGTTCTTTTTCATCTACATCTATCCCGATGAGCCGTCTATCGAATCGTTGCAATTGATGTTCGATCCCGAAGACAAGGAAGAGATCTTCGGAAAGTGGGTTTTTATGATCCGATCAAGAATCAAACTTATTTAAACGTTCCCGCTATTCTCTATTTCCTTGAAAAAGGCGCTCAGCCTACAGGAACTGTTCAGGATATTTTAAAAAAGGCAGAGGTTTTTAAGGAACTTTGCCCTAATCAAACGAAATTCAATTAAATTAAGGAATTAAATTAAGGAAATAAAAACTAAGGGTAGGATAGTGATTTCTATATAATTTTGGATATCTTTTCTATACTATGTTTTTTTTATTTCCTTCTTTTCTTGCTCTATTAGTATCTATTTATCATTGCTTTTATAGAATCTTTTTCTAATGAAAACCTTATTTGATTGATCCTCACAAAATCGAAAATTCTTGCCTACAATCGGGTGGTTTTCATTCGAATTCTAATACCAAGT